TTAAAAATAAGCTAAATTTAAGCTTTTGGGCTCATACCTCAAATATAAAGAATCTCTTTTTTTTAAAATAAAGTGCCTGATTAAAGGATTATTCTGATAGAATAAATTAAGTAGTTTTTCTACCTTTGTTATATTTTACAGAATTAAACTATACCTAATAATATCAAAAATTATTGTGCGTCTTACACTAAAATATAATTTTGTAGAATAAAGAAATTAAATTTCTTAAAATAAATTAATATTAAATATTTTAAATTTTTTTTTTAACTAATTCAAATAAAATATTTTTTTTATTTATTTTGTTTTTTAGAACTTTTATTGCCATTTCATCTAATTCATGATTTGGGTGTTGAATCGGCATAGAAATTAACCTATTAAGATTTGTCCCCCTAATTTCTAACTCTAATAATTTACTAACCTCAGAAGGTTCCTTAAAATATTTTTTAACTCAAGCTCTTGCTTCTATTAATTTTTTATTTATCATTTTATTTAAATTAATTTTAATCCAAAACTTTGAGTTAAACTATTTTATCTCAATTATTATTAACTCTACTCTATTAATAAAAATAGGCTCCGCTCCTTTTCATTTTTGATTCCCCAATATTATTGAAGGCTTTTCTTGATTTAATAATTTTATTTTAATAACATGACAAAAAATTACCCCCATAATTTTATTGTCATACTATTTTAATAAAAATTTTTTATTTTTTGCAATTATTTTAAATATTAGAATTGGGGCTATTGGGGGACTAAATCAAACCTCTTTACGAAAACTAATAGCTTTTTCATCCATTAATAATTTAGGGTGAATACTTTTTGCTATTATAATTAGAGAAAATTTATGAATTTTTTACTTTTTTATATACTCTTTTTTAACGAGAATTATGTGTTTTTTATTCTATATTATAAATACATTTTTTATTAATCAATTATTTATTAATAATATTAATTTTACTATCAAAATAAATTTATTAATTAATTTTCTCTCTATGGGAGGATTACCCCCATTTATTGGATTTATTCCCAAATGAATTATTATTAATTTCTTAATAATTAATAAATTATATTTAATAACTTTTATTTTTATTTTGATAAGATTAATTATTATTTTTTTTTACATTCGAATTATTTATTCTTGTTTTATATTTAATTACTTAAAAATAAAATGATTTAAAACTTTTATTAAAAATAATCTTATAATTTATATTAATTTTTTTTCTTTTATCTCAATTTCAGGAATAATTATTAGAACTTTTTTATACCTATAAAAGGTTTTAGGTTAAGTTAAACTAGTAATCTTCAAAATTATTTATAAAGATGTATTATATTCTTTAAGCCTTAATATAATATAATATACCTTAAAATTTGCAATTTTACATCATTTTTGACTATAAGACTTTATAATTATAATAAAAGAGAAATATTCCCCGTTAATAAATTTACAATTTATCGCTTATCCTCAGCCATTTTATTTTTTTTTCTTGCGAAAATGACTTTATTCAACAAATCATAAAGATATTGGAACATTATATTTTATTTTTGGAATTTGAGCAGGAATAGTAGGAACCTCTTTAAGATTACTTATTCGAGCTGAATTAGGAACCCCCGGTTCCCTAATTGGAGATGATCAAATTTATAATACTATTGTCACAGCCCATGCTTTTATTATAATTTTTTTCATAGTCATACCCATTATAATTGGGGGATTTGGAAACTGATTAATCCCCCTAATATTGGGAGCCCCTGATATAGCTTTCCCCCGAATAAATAATATAAGATTCTGACTCTTACCCCCCTCACTAACCCTTTTAATTTCAAGTAGTATTGTAGAAAATGGAGCAGGAACAGGTTGAACTGTTTATCCCCCCCTGTCTTCAAATATTGCCCATAGTGGAGGATCTGTGGATTTAGCTATTTTTTCTTTACATCTTGCCGGAATTTCCTCCATTTTAGGTGCAATTAATTTTATTACTACAATTATCAACATACGATTAAATAATCTATCATTTGATCAGATACCTCTTTTCATTTGAGCTGTTGGGATTACTGCATTTTTACTTCTTTTATCTTTACCAGTATTAGCTGGAGCTATTACAATACTTTTAACAGACCGAAATTTAAATACTTCTTTTTTTGATCCAGCTGGAGGAGGAGATCCAATTCTCTATCAACATTTATTTTGATTTTTTGGTCACCCAGAAGTTTATATTTTAATTTTACCCGGATTTGGAATAATTTCTCATATTATTTCCCAAGAAAGAGGAAAAAAAGAAACTTTTGGTTGTTTGGGAATAATTTATGCAATAATAGCTATTGGTTTACTAGGATTCATTGTCTGAGCCCACCACATATTTACAGTAGGGATAGATATTGATACTCGAGCCTATTTCACATCAGCAACAATAATTATTGCTGTTCCTACAGGAATTAAAATTTTCAGATGATTAGCTACATTACATGGCACCCAAATTAATTATAGACCCTCAATAATATGAAGACTAGGGTTTGTTTTTTTATTTACTGTGGGGGGGTTAACTGGAGTTATTTTAGCCAACTCTTCTATTGATATTACTTTACATGATACTTATTATGTTGTAGCTCATTTTCATTATGTTCTTTCTATGGGAGCTGTATTTGCTATTTTAGGGGGTTTTGTTCACTGATATTCTCTTTTTACAGGACTATCTTTAAATCCATTTTTATTAAAAATTCAATTTTTTATTATATTTATTGGAGTTAATTTAACTTTTTTCCCCCAACATTTCCTAGGTTTAGCTGGAATACCTCGACGCTATTCTGATTACCCCGACTCATATATTTCATGAAATATCATTTCTTCCCTAGGCTCATATATTTCTTTATTGGCAGTAATAATAATTTTAATTATTATTTGAGAATCAATAATTTATCAACGAATTTCACTATTTACCTTAAATATACCATCATCAATTGAATGATATCAAGCACTTCCCCCAGCTGAACATTCATATAATGAATTACCAATTTTAAGAAATATATTCTAATGTGGCAGATTATATGTAATGGATTTAAACCCCATTTATAAAGGTTTATCCTTTTTTTAGAATAAAATTATCTAAATAATTTTATTTAACAACATAATGGCAACATGATCTAACTTAAACCTACAAAATGGGGCTTCTCCCCTAATAGAACAAATCATTTTTTTTCATGATCACACATTAATTATTTTATTAATAATTACTATTTTAGTGGGTTATTTAATATTAAGATTATTCTTTAATAAATATATCAATCGATTTCTTCTTGAAGGACAAGTAATTGAACTAATTTGAACTATTTTACCAGCTATTACTCTAATTTTTATTGCCTTACCATCTTTACGATTATTATACCTATTAGATGAATTAAATAATCCCCTAATTACTCTAAAATCTATTGGACATCAATGATATTGAAGATATGAATATTCTGATTTTAATAACATTGAATTTGATTCTTACATAATCCCATCAAATAATACCTCCCCCAACAATTTCCGACTTTTAGATGTTGATAACCGAATTATTCTCCCCATAAATAATCAAATTCGCATTATAGTTACAGCAACAGACGTAATTCACTCCTGAACTATTCCTTCCCTCGGAATTAAAGTTGATGCTAATCCAGGTCGACTAAATCAAACTAACTTTTTTATCAACCGACCTGGAATTTTTTATGGTCAATGCTCTGAAATTTGCGGAGCAAATCACAGATTTATACCTATTATAGTTGAAAGTATCTCAATTAAAACTTTTATTAACTGAATTAATAACTACTCCTCATTAGATGACTGAAAGTAAGTATTGGTCTCTTAAACCATTTTATAGTAAATTAACAACTACTTCTAATGAATTATCACAAATATGTAAATACACACACATATATGTATATATATATATATATATATATTTATAAAGAATTAGTTAAATATATGTATAACATAAATATGTCAAATTTAAATTATTATTTTTATAATATTCTTTTATTCCTCAAATAATACCCATTAATTGATTTTTTTTTTTTTTTTTTTATATTATTATTTTTATAATTTTTAATATAATAAATTATTATATTATAAATTTTAATTTAAATAATAATAATTCACTTATCTTTCCCATAAATTTAAAAAAAAATAAAAATTTTAACTGAAAATGATAAGCAATTTATTTTCAATTTTTGATCCCTCAACAAATTTATTAAATATCCCAATTAACTGAATTAGAACTTTTTTAGGATTAATGTTTATTCCTTATTATTTCTGATTAATTCCTAATCGTCATTTTTTTTTTTGAAATTTTATTCTCAATAAACTGCACAATGAATTTAAAACTTTACTAAAAAATAAATATTTTAATGGATCAACTTTAATTTTTATTTCTTTATTTTCTTTTATTTTATTTAATAATTTTTTAGGATTATTTCCCTACATTTTTACAAGAACAAGACATTTAACTTTAACCTTATCCATCTCTCTCCCACTGTGATTAAGATTTATATTATATGGTTGAATCAATAATTACCAACACATATTTATTCATATAATCCCTCAAGGAACTCCCCCTATTCTTATACCTTTTATAGTTTTAATTGAAACTATTAGTAATATCATCCGACCTGGAACTTTAGCCGTTCGATTAACGGCCAATATAATTGCAGGCCACTTATTGATAACACTATTAAGAAGAACAAGAACTAACCTACCAACATACTTAATTATAATATTAATTATAATCCAAATTTTACTATTAATTCTTGAATCTGCAGTTGCTATCATTCAATCCTATGTTATTGCTATCTTAAGAACACTATATTCTAGAGAAGTAAATTAAATAAATAAATAAATGAAAATAAACTTTAATCACCCCTTTCACTTAGTAGACTACAGACCATGACCTCTAACAGGAGCTATTGGAGTATTAACTTTAGTAACAGGAATAGTAAAATGATTTCACAATTTTAATATTAATCTATTAATTTTAGGATATATTATTACTCTTATAACTATATATCAGTGATGACGAGATATTAGACGAGAAGGCACTTACCAAGGTAAACATACTATTTTAGTTACAAAAGGATTACAATGAGGAATAGTATTATTTATTGTCTCTGAAATCTTTTTTTTTATTTCTTTTTTTTGAGCTTTTTTTCATAGAAGTTTATCCCCCAATATTGAAATTGGAGCTGTTTGACCCCCCTCAAATATTACCCCCTTTAACCCATTTCAAATTCCTCTTTTAAATACTATTATTCTTCTAAGATCAGGAGTAACAGTAACTTGAGCTCATCATGCTCTAATAGAAAACAATCACTCAGAAACTAATAATAGACTATTAACTACTATTTGCTTAGGAATATATTTCACTATCTTACAAGCTTATGAATATGTAGAAGCTTCATTTTCTATTGCAGACAGAATTTATGGATCAACATTTTTTATGGCAACAGGATTCCATGGATTACATGTTATTATTGGAACTCTCTTCTTATTAACTTGTTTATTACGACATTTTAATAATCATTTCTCCAAAAATCATCATTTTGGATTTGAAGCAGCAGCCTGATATTGACATTTTGTTGATGTAGTATGATTATTTCTTTATATTTCTATTTATTGATGAGGTAATTAACTATTTATATAATATATTTAGTATATTTGACTTCCAATCAAAAAGTTTAACATTTAATTAATATAAATAATCATTTTAATAACCGTTATTTTAATAATTATTATACTTATTTGCAATATTTTAATATTTTTATCTATTATTTTATCAAAAAAATCATTTTATGACCGAGAAAAATCTTCCCCATTTGAATGTGGATTCGACCCCAAATCAAATGCTCGAATTCCTTTTTCTCTTCATTTTTTTTTAATTACAGTCATTTTTTTAATTTTTGATGTAGAAATCGCATTAATTTTCCCTATTATTTTAACATTTAAAATAGTTAACTTTATTATTTGAACAAAAATTAGAATATTTTTTTTTATTATTTTATTATTAGGAGTTTACCACGAATGAAATCAAAACATATTAAATTGAACTAACTAACACAAAAATAAATAGGATTATAGTTTATACCTAAAACTTTTGATTTGCATTCAAATAATATTGAATTTTTCAATTTATCTTACATACACATACAAATTTATATATACATATATAAATAAGAAGCAATTTTGCATTTAATTTCGACTTAAAAGAAAGAGTAATTTACTCCTTATTTAACTAAAATTTATTGTTAATTGAAACCAAATAGAGGTATATCACTGTTAATGATATTATTGAATAATAATTCCAATTAAATTAGAAATATAAAGATTAAATAAAGCTGCTAACTTTAATTTTAGTGGTTAAATTCCATTAATATTTCTTATTTATATAGTTTATAAAAACTTTACATTTTCATTGTAAAAATAAAATATTTCAATATTTTTATAAATAATTATTTAAAAATTAAATTAATTTCCTTAATATCTTCAATATTATACTCTACTATATAAGCTATTTAAATAAATTATTAATACAAATAAAAAAATTAAAATTCATAAAATAAATCTAAATAAATAAATTTTAAAATTATTTATTTGATAAATATTATAAAATACAGAATAATTTTTCAAAATACTAACTATACCTTGACCTCTATATACTTCTCTCCAACCTAAATCAATGTTTTTATATAATTTTTGACTAAAACTTAAAAAATTATATACTACCCCATAAGTGGATAAAGAAGGCATAAATCACATAAAACATAAAAAATAACTTAATTTATAAGTTAATAAAAACTTATTAAAACTTATAATTTTTATATTTCTAACAAAGTATCCTATGATAACTCCCATTAAACTAACATAAATTACTATTAATTTCATATTAAAAGATAAATAAATCATACAAGGATAAGAAAAAATTATTCATCTTAAAAAACTCCCACTAAAAATTCTTATAAATAATAAAGTAAACATACTCTTTAATATAATATAATCTTCATCAAATAAATTATAAACAGATAATAAATTAAAATCATTAATCATAATATACATCAACAAACGAAAACTATAAAATACAGTTAGTCCTGTGGATACATAATATAAAATAAAAACTAACAAATTAAAATTTCTAAAACTCAATATCTCTAAAATTAAATCCTTAGAATAAAACCCAGCTAAAAAAGGAATACCACACAAAGCCATATTAGAAATATGTAAACATAAAGAAGTCAGAGGAATATAAATTCTAATTCCCCCCATATAACGAATATCTTGAATGTCATTTATTATATGAATAACCACCCCAGCACACATAAATAACAAAGCCTTAAATATTGCATGAGTTAATAGGTGAAAAAAAGCCAATTCAGGAAACCCTATTCTTAAAATTCTTATTATTAACCCTAGTTGACTCAATGTTGATAAAGCAATAATTTTTTTTAAATCTAATTCATAATTAGCTGAAATTCCAGACATAAACATAGTTAAAACCGATAATAAAAGTAAAATTTTTATCATAAACATATCAACTAACAAAAAATTAAATCGAATTAATAAATAAACCCCCGCCGTTACTAAAGTAGAAGAATGAACTAAAGCTGAAACAGGAGTAGGAGCAGCTATAGCAGCTGGCAATCAAGATCTAAAAGGAATTTGAGCTCTTTTAGTTATTGCAGCTAAAATAATTAACCCCCCAATTATTATTATTATATAATCATTTTTCATAAAATTCAAATAAAAAATATAATTTCAACTTCCATAATTTATTATTCAAGTAATAGCTATCAAAATCATAACATCCCCAATACGATTAGACAAAGCAGTTAATATCCCAGCATTATAAGATTTTAAGTTTTGATAATAAACCACCAAACAATAAGAAACCAACCCTAATCCATCTCAACCTAATAAAATTCTAATTATATTAGGTCTAATAATCAATAAAATTATAGAAAAAACAAATAAAATTACTAAATTAATAAATCGATTTAAGTTTAATTCAGAATTCATATATCTTTTTCTATAATAAATTAATACCGAAGAAATTAAAGAAACAAATATTATAAATAACAAAGATATTCAATCTAACAAAATTGCTATAACAACATTAACTGAATTAATTGAAATAATTTCTCACTCTAAAAAAACCACTAAATTATTTATAATAAAATAAATCATAAAAATAAAATTTATTATTCTAAAAAGAAATAAAAAAAAAAAAAAATTAAAACAAATAAAATTAAATTTATTATTAATAATTTAAAATGAAAACTCATATTTCTGATACCACAAATCAATATTTTACTTAAATTATTTAAATTAATTAATTTAATTAAAATCAAACCATTAAATATTCTACCCTTAAAACTATAAAATTTAAGGGTAATCAATGTAATAATAATAATAAATATTCTCGAGATACCCCCAAATAAAATCTATATAGCCCCATGTAAAACTTACCATGTTGTCTATAAGAATATAAATATAATCTATAACCAGCTCTAAAAAAAGAAATTAAAACTAAAACTACCATTATTAACCAAGATCATCTTAACAAACTATTTAATAAACTAATCTCCCCCAATAAATTTAAAGAGGGAGGAGCTGCTATATTCGAAGACATTAATAAAAATCATCATAATCTTATTGAAGGCATAAAATTTATCATCCCTTTATTTACAAAAAAACTTCGTCTATGAACTCGCTCGTAATTAATATTAGCCAAACAAAACATCCCAGAAGAACATAAACCATGCCCAATCATTAACAAATAAGAACCTATAAACCCTCAATAATTTATAACTATAATTCCCCCAATAACCATTCTTATATGAGCGACTGAAGAATAAGCAATTAAAGATTTAATATCAACTTGACAAAAACATTTCAAACTAATATAAAACCCCCCCACTAAACTTATAATAACTCAAAAATAATTTAATTTTAAATTAATTCTCTGTAAAAAAATTATTACCCGTAATAAACCATAACCCCCTAATTTTAACATAATACCAGCTAAAATCATAGAACCAGAAACAGGAGCTTCAACATGAGCCTTAGGCAATCATAAATGAACAAAATATATAGGTATTTTTACCAAAAAAGCTCTAATTATAACAAGATATAAAATAATAAAATCCAAATTTAAAAACTTTAAAAAATAAATTATAATACAATTATAACTAATAAAAATATAAAAAATCCCCAATAATAAAGGCAAAGAAGCAAACAAGGTATAAAATAATAAATATATACCAGCCTGTAAACGTTCTGGTTGATACCCCCAACCAATAATTAATAATAAAGTAGGAATTAAACTACCCTCAAAAAACAAATAAAATAAAAATAAATTCATAACTCTAAAAGTTAAATATAACATAATTAATAAAAAAACAACATTAAATAAAAAAAAATTAATATAAAAATTTAATTTCAATAAATTTTCTCTTGCTAAAATCATTAAACTACAAATTCAAATTCTTAATATAATTAACCCAAAAGAAATAATATCACAAGAAAATATATAACTAATATTTCTAAATCTATAAAATCTTAATATTATATTTATAAATAAAAATATAACTAAAAATAATAGTATTTGAACCAATCAAAATATATTTTTTATAAAACATAAAGGAATTATAAAAATTAATATAAATAAAAATTTTATCATTAATCAATAACTTATAATAATAATTATAATTTATTTACTATCATATAAATTTATAAAAAACTAAAACTTTGAAAATAATCATTACCATGGGTTCGAATTATTGAAACTAAAATTGACAACCCTAAAGACCCCTCACAAACAGAAAACACTAAAAAAACTATTAACATATATATATCATATTCAACAAATCTTAATAATAATAATAAAAAAAAAAAAATTATTAAAACCATAAACTCCAAACTCAACAATACAATTAATAAATGCTTATTTTTCGAAACAAAAATTAAATTACCAATAAAAAATATAACAATAATAAAAATAAAAATATTAAAAATTATCATTAATGTTTTTATAGTTTAAATAAAACATTGGTCTTGTAAATCAAAATTAAGAAATTTCTTTAAAAACTTCAAAGAAAAAGAAACTCTTTATCTATAATCTCCAAAATTATTATTTTTTAAACTATTCTTTGATATTATTAAATTAATCTTATCCATAACTATACTTACAATATCTTTTACTATATATTTTTTAAATCACCCTCTAACAATAGGACTTCTAATTTTAATTCAAACATTTATCATTTGCATACTATCTGGAATAATAATTAGAACGTATTGATTCTCTTATATTTTATTTTTAACTTTTTTGGGGGGATTATTAGTCTTATTTATTTATGTATCTAGAATTGCATCTAATGAATTATTTTTAATATCTATAAACACTAAAACAAGTATTATTATAATAATTTTTTTAATTATTATTATCTTAATATTTTTTAAATCAAATTTAATTTGAATAAATTTAAGCATTAATAACTCAGAAATAAATAACTTATTTAATTTTTTAATATTTTTTAACAATGAAAATAAAATTAACATTAATAAACTTTACAATAACCAAATATCAATGTTAATAATAATATTAATAATTTATTTATTTATTACATTAGTAACAGTTGTAAAAATCACAAATATTTTTTATGGCCCCTTACGATCCACAACCTAACAAATGATAAACAAATTTAAATCTATCCGCAAAACTCACCCCATTTTAAAAATTATTAATAGATCATTAATTGATTTACCCACTCCATCTAATATTTCAATATGATGAAATTTTGGTTCACTTCTTGCTTTATGCTTAATTATACAAATTATCACAGGATTATTTTTAACAATATATTATACAGCTAATATTGAAATAGCATTCTATAGAGTTAACTATATTTGTCGAAATGTTAATTATGGTTGACTAATTCGTACCTTACACGCAAATGGAGCTTCTTTTTTTTTTATGTGTATTTACCTCCATATTGGACGAGGAATTTATTATGAATCTTATAACCTAAAATATACTTGATTTATAGGAATTATTATTTTATTTATTTTAATAGCAACTGCTTTTATAGGATACGTATTACCTTGGGGACAAATATCTTTCTGGGGAGCTACAGTAATTACAAATTTATTATCAGCAATCCCATACTTGGGAACCATATTAGTAAACTGAATCTGAGGGGGATTTGCTGTAGATAATGCTACCCTTACTCGATTTTATACTTTTCATTTTTTACTACCTTTTATTTTAAGAATTATAACAATAATCCATTTATTATTCCTCCATCAAACAGGATCTAATAACCCCCTAGGTATAAACAGAAATTTAGATAAAATTCCTTTTCATCCTTTTTTCTCTTTTAAAGATTTAATTGGATTTATTATTTTAATAATAATAATAATTAACCTAACTTTAATTAACCCCAACTTATTGGGGGATCCAGATAACTTTATTCCAGCAAATCCTTTAGTCACCCCAGTACATATCCAACCAGAATGATATTTTTTATTTGCATATGCTATTTTACGATCAATTCCAAATAAATTAGGAGGAGTTATTGCTTTAATCATATCTATCATAATTTTAATTATTTTACCTTTTAATTTTAAAAAAAAAATCCAAGGAATACAATTTTATCCCATTAATCAAATTATATTCTGATTTTTTACAATAATAATTATTTTACTGACTTGAATTGGGGCTCGACCAGTAGAAACCCCTTATATTTTTACAGGCCAATTATTAACTTTTTTCTATTTTACTTATTTTTTACTAAATCCTTTAATCAGAATTTATTGAGACAAAATTCTTTTTAATAAATAAACAAGCTTTAAACTTAACATACTTTTAATTAATGAGCTTGTTTAAAGCATTTGTTTTGAAAACTTAAGAAAGAAATTTTATTTCTATTAATTTATACTAAAAAAAATCAAACTTTACACTAAAAAAATTTTAACCCCCAAAAATAACACTAAAAAATTTAAAGAAATAGGCAAATAATTTTTTCAAGCTAAATATATTAATTTATCATATCGATAACGAGGTAGAGTACCACGAACCCAAATAAATAAAAAAGATATTATTACTAACTTTAAATAAAAAAAAAAAGTTAAATTATATCCCCCCAAATAAATTACAACTCTCAAAAAACTTATAAATAAAATTCTCGAATACTCCGCTAAAAAAATTAAAGCAAATCCTCCTCTTCTATATTCAACATTAAATCCCGAAACTAATTCTCTTTCCCCCTCAGCAAAATCAAATGGAGTTCGGTTAGTCTCAGCTAATATAGAAGATAACCAACATAAAAATAAAGGAAATATAACTAAAATTAACCAAACTAATTTTTGATAAAAATAAAAATTTATCATATTAAAATCCATAATTATCAAAATACTAGACATAAAAATTAAAGCTAATCTTACCTCATAAGAAATAGTTTGAGCAACAGCCCGTAATCCCCCCAACAAAGCATAATTAGAATTAGAAGATCACCCAGCAATTATAATTCTATAAACCCCCAATCTAGTACAACAAAAAAAAAACAAAACCCCTAAATTAAATCTCACCATATTAAAAAAATAAGGAATTAATACTCAAATAAATAAAGACAAAATAAATCTAACTACAGGAGAAAAATAATAAATTAAATAATTAGAAAATCTAGGATAAATTTGTTCTTTAGTAAATAATTTAATTGCATCTGAAAAAGGCTGCAAAATACCCACTATTCCTAATTTATTAGGACCTTTTCGAATTTGAATATACCCTAAAACCCTACGCTCCAATAAAGTCAAAAAAGCAACTCCAATTAATACCCCAATAATTAAAATTAAACTCCCAATAAAAATTATTACTATATCGTTAAAAAAAATGTACTACTTATATAATATAATTATACATTTATGACTTCTAAAATCATCACATTTTTTCTGTCAAAATAGTACATTTTTAAACCATATATATATATATATATATATTTGTATCTATACAAATATAAACATATAATTTACTACCCAAATCATAATTAATATTTAATTATCTTAATAAAATTCATAAATAAACATATAATTTAATTAAAATATTTAATCCTTTCGTACTAAAATATTTTCTTTCTTAAAAGATAGAAACCAACCTGGCTCACACCGGTTTGAACTCAGATCATGTAAGATTTTAATGATCGAACAGATCAAAAATTTATACTTCTACATATAAACTTTATCTTAATCCAACATCGAGGTCGCAAACTTTTTTTCTTATATGAACTAAAAAAAAAAATTACGCTGTTATCCCTAAGGTAATTTAATCTTATAATCAATAAAATTGGATCAAAAATTCACTTATTAATGAAATTTTTTAAAAAAAGTTTAATAAATTTTTCTATCACCCCAATAAAATAACTTATTATAAACTATAATCAAAATATTTAAAAATAAAATTAATTTAAATAAATTATAAAACTCTATAGGGTCTTCTCGTCTTTTTAACTTATTTTAACTTTTTAATTAAAAAATTAAATTCAATATCTACCTAAGAGACAGCCTATATTTCATCCAATCTTTCATACAAGTCACCAATTAAGAGACTAATGATTATGCTACCTTTGTACAGTCAAAATACTGCAGCCCTTTAATATAAATATCAGTGGGCAGATTAGACTTTAAATTATAAACAAAAAGACATGTTTTTGATAAACAAGTGAATATAAAAATTTGCCGAATTCCTTTTAAATAACTTAAATTAAAATTAAATAACTATTAAATTTTAAATTTATATACTAATTTTATCATAATATCAAAATTTTAACTATTAAAAAATTATTTTTTATAAAAAAAAAATTAAATAATTTAAATTAAATTTTAATTTTAATAAAATTATTTATAAAAAAATATAATTTATTAACAATATAAATTATAAAAATTTTAATATTAAAATAATTTTTAATTATAATAATTTAATTTAAAGCTTATCCCCCAAAATATTAAATTTAAATAAAAAAAAAATTAATTAATTAATTTTTTTTTATTTAAATTAAAAATTAAATTTTATTCTAAAAAAACTAGATATATTTAAAAACGATTAACTTTTCATTTCAAATTAATTATTTAAAATATTTATACAACAATAACTTTTTTAACTAACTATCTCTTTTAAATTCGAGAAATTTAAACAAATAAAAAATTTTTAATAAACTCTGATACCCAAGATACAATAATTAAAATTTACTTTTTTATAAATTAAATTTCATAATATTTCAAAATTCTTTCACAATACTTAATTAACTATAAAAATTTAAATTTTTTCTATTAAAATACTTTAACCCCCATTAAATTATTTCAATATTAAAATTTTTTTTATTATTTTTACAATCATTAATTTTCTCCCCTCAAATTAATTAAATTAATAATATCTTTTCAATGTAAATGAAATACTTTAACAAGCTCTAATCTGATCTTTCTAGGAACACTTTCCAGTACCCCTACTTTGTTACGACTTATTTCAATTTTTTAATGAAAGTGACGGGCAATATGTACATATTTTAATTTTTAATCATTTCTTCTATATTAAAAAAAAATTACAGTTAAATCCACTTTTTTTTAATTATTTCAAATTAAAATCCATATAAATAAATTTATTGTAATCCATTATATTCTTAATTATAAACTATATCTTGATCTGATTTAATTTTTCCATAAAAATTTTTAAATATTATTTTTATTTTAAAATATTTTTTTAACAACGATATATAAACTTTTAAATTAAGTAAATTCAATCGTGGAATATCAATTAATAAACAGATTCCTCTAAATGAACTAAAATACCGCCAAATTATTTAAGTTTCAATAAATAATTATCTACTATTTTAGTATTTTTACTTAAATTCTCAATAATAGGGTATCTAATCCTAGTTTTTTATAAAATTTATCAATAATCATAAAATTTTAATAATTTTTTTTAAATTAAAATTTCACCTAATAATTTAAATTTTTAATTAAATTATAATTAATAATTAACCACTAAAAAAATTTAACTTATTTTTTGTATAACCGCAACTGCTGGCACAAAATTAGTTAATAATTTTTATAATGCTAAATCTTAATTTCTTAAATTTTTAATACTAATTACTACCTTAATAATTCAATTATTATTAAAACAATTAAAAACTAACACTAAAATTTAGATGTAAAACAAATTTATTGTAAATTTTTTTAAACCATAAAAAATTTATTTATTGCACAATTTTTTGCATAGATTTTTTTTTTTTTTTTTTTATATTAAAATATTTAATATAAATTATTTAATTTTAAATATTCTCTTATTTTTTTTTTTGTAATATGCCGATTAAAACCTAAATGGCTATATAAATTCTTATAATTTAAAAAATTACAAAATAAATAATATTCATTTAAATTAAATTTATAGTAATTATATTTTTATTATATTTAAATTAAATATTATTTATTTAAATATTTAATATATATATATTTATATAAATAATTTAAATATTTAATATATATATATTAATATAAATACATTAAATATTTAATATACCTATATATATATATATAATATATTAAGAAATTTTTAATTTTAATTTTTTCTTGACCATCTGTAATAATTTTACATATAAAAAAAAAAAAAAAA